TTCATTTGATAATGAACTATTGGTTCTAAACTGTCTCTGTCGATCAATCAACAATTCGAAATTCTGTTCTGGCATATTCTTCCTAAACCAGCGTTTATTTAGATATTTCCAATAAATTTTTTTTGTTTGGCAAGTCAAAAGTCTATTTGACATCTCCTCATCTGTAAGCAATTCTCGATGTGAAAACACAGATACAAAAGGATCATCTTGGAATAGCAAAAAGAGTGGATCCGCGGGGTCCCAAATGAATTGGCTTATTCGAAAAACGCCTCGTTCTTTGAAAGATCTATTTTGTGTCTGGTACTCCATGGTTCCATCCTCCAAGAACTCCGAATCATTCTCTTTAAGCTCACCCTCTTCATCATAAATGATCTGCTTGTCCCAAAATGACCTTTCCCAATAGGGAAATCCGAATTCATTGGACCTTTCGATACAATCATCAAATAGAAATTCCCAAGGGCGCCATATTCTAGGAGCCCAAACTATGTGATTGAATAAATCCTCCTCTAGCGGGTCGAGGCCTCCTTCCACTTCTTCGAACCCCGATTCATATTTTTCATAGAGAAATCTATGATCAAGGATAGAACGAGATCCATTTTGAATCATATTTATGGGATTCCTTGGTTCGGGCCTAAGAAGAAATGTTACTCCATCATTATCAAACGGACTTCCTGTCTGTGAGGATCCCAGCAGAGCACTTTCTACTTCTAATAGGCCATGAACTAGATCAGAATCATTATAAAGGAGTCTATAAGAAGTGATCCCATCATTTTTTTCATTAGGTCCGGTTAGAGACCAAAGGTTTTGAGCAACGGATCCGGCAGAACAACTCAAAAGATAAAGAAGTATCGTTAATTTCTTCATGCTTGTTCCAAGTTCCAAGTACCATTTGTACAAATCAGAATCCCCCACGTTACATGATTTCTTCTTCATATAGATAGATATAGGATCTATGGAAAAATTACTTAGAAGTAGATTTTGTGAAACAGCCCTTCCTATCTGATAGAAAAGTATACCATGATCCTGAACCGATCTTATCTGAGATCTAAAATCCCAAGTTTGTCTATGAAGAGCGAATCTAATTATATTAGTGTCTATAATGGATTTTTTTTGTATAATACTAATTGATAGCGCCTCATTGGTAAGTGCTACAAGATCTCGTACATTAGAACCCAGAGTTATGGACCCGCATCCATTAGTATCGAATATTTTCTTTTCCAAGTGAAAACCCCGCGTACGAGCAAGACTGAAAAAGTGCTTTCTTTGTTGTGGAATAAGAAGCCTTCGTATTTTAATACACGTATTTAATTTATTCGGAGCTATTAGAGCGGGATCCACTTTTTGGGGAATATGAGTCGAAGCAATAACAAGAATATTTCTAGTAGAAGATTTTTCAGAATCTCTGGAAAGAGAGTTCACTAATAGATTCGACTCATTCCCATCCAGATCATGAATGTTCGGAATCCAAATTATGCAAGGAGACATTGCTTTTGCTAATTCGAATTGAAGCGTGATAAAAAATAGGTCTATTTCCGGTATGATATCCTCAGGTATCGGATAGTCCATACTTAGAAACTCCAAATGGCTATCATAGTTACGGTCGAGATAGTCACTATCATACCTATCCAAATTATAGCCACTATCCTCGTTCCTAGGTAAAAGACTGTAAATGGTACCCTCTCTCTCATCAAAAAGATCATCATCATCATCATCAAAAAGATCATTAATATCAAAACCTTTAGGATAGTTATCCAGGAACTTGTTTAGAGATACTGTAATGAAAGGAACATAGGAGTTTGTCGCTAGATATTTGACCAAATAGGATCGTCCAGTTCCTATAGAACCTATCACTAAAATACCCCTAGGAGGGGATACAGCTAAGCGGAGCGAAAAGGGTTTTCCATGAGATGGGAAATCCAAACCATTAGCCCCACACGGGGTTTCTGAATAAGTCATTGTCTGATAATGAGCGAGGAATATCCGTCTTTCTGCTAAGCAGGATGTATTGAACTCATAATTTAGTAGATCTTTTTTATGAATGTCAATTAAATTTCGTAAGTAAATTGTTCCCGGTTGCTCAATCATTTGATAACCAGAGTTATTCTTTGATAAACGATCACTATTAGTCAGACTCAATAAAATTTGATCAATCCTTTTTTCTGTCGTTAAGGTAGAGAACTGAACCATGAATTCCCTTTCTTTATCAGCAATGAAATTACTGTTCAAGATCCAGGATTCTATTTTATCATCAATCCAATCACTATTCACATTTTTTCTTTTTCTTATGAAGGTATAGATCGCTTTACTTGTAGGACTTAAATGTCTAGTATTTCTCAAAAACGCGATTCGATTGATGGGATTTGGTATAATCCTTATGAGATCGATGAGATTCAAATCTTTCTTCTTCGAACGTATGGATTTGACCCCATAAGCGGGACCACCACCCCTTGGCATGTTGCCAGCAGAAGCCGAAACTCGTCTTTCTTCTAGAAAATTTCCTAATTGTTTCAGAGCAACGAGAAACATATCCTTTAACCCGAAAGAATTCAGTTCTGATATAGGATACCTATCCAGAAGTTTTTCCAACTCAATCATGTATGATGGAATCATCAAAGATTTGACTTCTTCGAACTCTGTCTGTAACTCATTAGAGAATCGAGAAACAAAGAAAAGATGTGTCTGAACGAGATATCCGGTAACAAGAAGAAGGATAAGGATTAAAACGAAGAACTCCCTCAGATGTGTCGATATCAATGGTGACTCATTTTCCAAAATATCTTCGCACACGTGCACAAGAAAATTATGTAAACACTTACTCGAAATCTCACTTATAGGATTCCGTGGTGAAAGACACAATTTTTCCCGAAGAATTCGCTTGGATCCATCCCTAATATCATGAAAAATGGATACAAATTGTTGAAATTTAGGACTCCTACGTAGTATCGCCAATAGGTCTAAAAAAGTATCTAAAAATATTAAATTTAGATATTCGTGTCCTGTCCAGGTAAATAACAATTGTATTATATATGGTTGGAATTGCTTCAATTTTGAGAGAGTTGAAAAAACACTATTTCTTTGATAGTTTCTATACATCGGCCCTTTTTCAAAGCATTTTGTTAAACAAGGACTGTGTTTTTTCGTCTTTTCGGATCGTAAATATTTCTCAGAAAAATCTTTTCGTAAATGTTTCTCAGAAAAATCTTTTCGTAAATATTTCTCAGATTTCTCAGAATATTGAGTATGAATCCAATATCGATGACAATTATAAAACAAATCCATCATCTTTGACTTTAATAATAAGTATTTGAAATACTTATTCTTCCCTTCTAAAAAAGCCATTGCAGTTGAATAATCCATTGCAGTAATATCATACTCAGTACGAACATACTTAATAAAATCATACTTCCAGGACCTTCCCGCATATTGATTATTTAAGCGAGGTGCTTCTAGGCGCACCTGGAACTGAAATTTGAAAGACTCATGCTTCCCTTCTGAATCAATACGAACATCCTTAACAAACTTCCAGGACCTTCCCGTAGGAACGAATCGAAGTCGTTGTGCTTTTAAAAAAGAGGATATCAATGAACGTCTATGAAATGGTTTCAGGGGATTCCGCCAATTCTCTTGATCGTGAGATATCATTGAGAAATCCATGTTATAAAAAGATTTCCTGCGCTTCTTCTTCTCTTCTTCTTTCTTTTTCTTCTTTCTAGTATGGAATGATATCCAATTTTGTCTCTTATTGAACAAAAATGGTGATATTGTTCCTTCATTGAAGGATAATTTTGATTTTTTAGACGTATAAAAGTCATCCAATAAGAAGGGTTTCCTTTTTTTCAAATGAACGATTTGAAGACCTATTGATTCTAACAACTGATTCCCGAGTGGATCATTCGGACGTTTCAATTCATAGATGTGGATCTCGGACCTATGAACGGGGATATTACCGAAACTCACAAAGAAAAAAGGAAGTGAGTTAGACAAAAATGGAAGAAACTTGGACAAAAAGAAATAAAGTGACTTAGACAAGAAATAAAGTGACTTAGACAAATCTTTTTTGTCAATAACCTCAGACCAATCAATCGAATATGCAGTCATATGTAATCGATCGAACACTACTTGAAATCGATCGAACACTACTTGAAAACGGCTATTCTGCTCAGAAATGAAATGGTCCAATTGTTCCTGGAAATTCTTACTCCCATTGGACCATTTGTATTTATATGCATTTTGATCCTTATTCATAGATCTCTCGGTTTGATAAATCAAAATAAGAGGCCATTTCTTCTGGTTTTTTTTCGAATTTGAGAAATGTTGGTTGATCGTGTATTTCCTTGTAGGTCTATGATTAAGAATATTTTTTCCTATTTGATACCTTTGAATTCCATATTCCGAGTTGCGATGGAATCGATTCCATAGGTTTTTTATGTATCCATAGGTATTGTTTGGATAAAAAGATTCATTCTCTTCATAAAAAAGAGGAGGTAGAACCAATAAAGATTTCTTTTTTGATTCATCCCTGGAGTTGACCTCATTTATGAATTTTTGTTTTTTATCCAATCCGGAAGAATCAATAGAAAAAGAAAATCCCTTATGATACACTAGATCCGGCTTAGTTATTGATAGATTGAATAGATTTGCCATTTCTTGAAATCTCTCTTCTGATTCAAAATCATGGTGTAACAAGTATCCTGCCTTATTCCGGTCATGAAATAGATCAAATAACCCAAAAAGTCGATTTTTGTTCAAGAATGAATCGGAACTGTAAAGCTCATCTTTTGCAACCCCACCACATCCTAGATCGGATGAAATAGGATGAATTGAGACAGTATTTTGTAAATACATATGTATCTTGACTATATTGGCTATTTCTTTATTTTCCGATTGCCTCAAAAGAACAAAAGAAACATCTTCTTCTTTCTTAAATAACCTCTCAGTAGGATTCAAATCCAGCTGAAGTTCTAACCATCTGTCATATAAAAAAGACCGGCCGGCTCTTG